ATTAAGTAAATGCTCAATACCCAAGTAGGCTTTTAAAAGTGGATAGTGCTTTCTGGGTCATCTCAGACCTTGCGATTGTTACCCCCCCCTCAAAAAAATCTCGGGACTTTTTAGATACAAAGGATTTACTTGTTACTAATATAATCTAACCCCTGTTCTTCTTTAGATCTACTTGTTTCACTCCGATAGTATCATAAATCGAGTCAATGCATAGGAAATGAATGCATTTCCATACTATTAAGTTAAGTGAAAGAGATAAGACATAATCCGGGGATTATAACACATCACTTATTTTACTGGATCTTACGGAGCCTTTTCATGCACAGCACATGATGGTCGAGTCTGATCATAGAAAAGATTCTCTTCAAGCGAACCGGCCTATCCTCTTAGGGGGCTTGCGCGGTGGTTGGAACAAAGACACATTTAATTGTATCTTGAAATGTGGCAGATAAGATAAAGTTTCATATATCTGCGTGGTCCAATCACTAATAGTTCAAGTCACACACTCCCATAATCCATTTTTGTTAAGTTGAAGGGAAATATCCAACTAAATATATGTCTTATTTAAAAAATAATAAGAAATATTTGTAGCAATGAAATACTATTGTTCCTCCCCCAAGCGATAAATAATTGATTACAAATATCCACGATCCATACTCTCTATAAAGGACCGGAAATGCCTTGCTTACGTATCATTGGAAAGTGCATTAACATAAATACGGCAGTAAGAAGAGGTAATACAAAAGTATGTAAACTATAAAAACGAGTCAAGGTAGATTGTCCCACACTAGCACTTCCGCGTAATAACTCTACCAAAGACGATCCTATTACAGGAATAGCTTCAGGTACACCTGTTACAATTTTGACTGCCCAATAACCAATTTGGTCCCAAGGTAAGGAATAACCAGTTACACCAAAAGATGCGGTCAATACAGCCAAAACTACACCTGTAACCCAAGTTAATTCGCGAGGTTTTTTAAAACCACCAGTGAGATACACCCGAAATACGTGTAGAATCATCATTAAAACCATCATACTTGCCGACCATCGATGAACGGATCGGATTAACCAACCAAAGTTAGCCTCAGTCATTATATATTGAACAGAAGCAAAAGCCTCAGTAACGGTCGGACGATAATAAAAAGTCATAGCAAATCCTGTCGCTACTTGGACTAAAAAACAAGTAAGTGTAATTCCCCCTAAACAATAAAATATGTTGACATGAGGGGGAACGTATTTACTAGTTATATCGTCGGCAATCGCTTGAATCTCAAGACGTTCTTCGAACCAATCATAAACTTTATTGAGATAGGTAAACCAAGGAACCCCCCTGAGAGCCGTATATGAGAATTTCATCTCGTACGGCTCAAACAGAAATAACCAAATACTGGTTGTAGCGAAAACGGATATGTGTATAATAGAAAGGTTGAAATTTATTAACTTAATCCTATGATTCCAATCTTCTCTGAAGATAAGAAAAATATAGAAATCCGAAAGCTATTCTTTGTGGTTATAATGCCAAAATCTCAAGTCAGCTCACTCGGATTTATCTTGATCGTTACAGGCCTCTTGAATATTCTATTTACTACTTTACTTAACTTAATTTTTATTTTATTTGTGTGTGTGTAATGCGACTTTACTGTTGTCTTCTTTATTATTCTTATTGATAGAAATTCTCTTGTTAAGACCCTATGAATCAATTAAAAAAACTTCAGATTCATACCAAAACCACGATGATTGAAAAAACTTTTAATCTAAGTCCAAAAATTCCCTGAGTAAGAACTGCTGGATTATCACATATTCAATAAATAGATATAATGAAAAAAATCCAAAGAAACGTTTGTCCTTTGATCAAATAACTTTTTGAAAAAAAAAAATTAGTCCGGTTGCGAGGTCTTAAGTATGAATCATAGTTCTAATACTTTAAAATGTATTTTCTATATTCCGTGCTCCAGATACTAGAATAAATATCTGACGGGGTAAAACCATCTCTTCTCTATCAAGATGACAGATATATTTTATGTTCTGTACTGTCAATAGGATCAATTATAACAAGTCACACACTCATATTCCGGAAATACAGAAACAAAGAAATTCCACGGTCGAACTACCAAAAATCAAAATGGAATGGGCTAAAAATCAAAGACCTAACTGCTTTAATTTCTCTTGAAAATCTAGGTAGTCGGTTCTTGTGAATCTAATTCATAGAAATTCCGTCCAGTAAAATGGACGAATTATAAATCTCCAAAATAATAGATAGAAATATCGCAAATAGAGCCATTGCAACACCCATCAAAGGAGTAGTTCCCCACCCCGGAGCTACTTTACCATATTCTGAATTCAATGGTTTCAATAAACTCCCTATACCAGTTCGTCTTGGACCAGATCTAGAACTACCCTCAACGGTTTGTGTAGCCATAAATCCTATTTTTTTATTCATTGAGATCTGTTGACTTTGTATACTATTCCGCTGTAAATAAAAGATCTTATCCTATAGATC